ATTCTACCGCAAAAATGGCTATTCTCAACGAATCATAAAGATATCGGAACTTTATATTTTATTTTTGGAGCTTGAGCTGGAATAGTAGGAACATCATTAAGCTTATTAATTCGAGCTGAATTAGGTCACCCAGGCTTCTTAATTGGAGATGATCAAATTTATAATGTAATTGTAACCGCTCATGCTTTTGTCATAATTTTCTTCATAGTAATACCTATTATAATTGGAGGGTTTGGAAATTGATTAGTTCCTTTAATGTTAGGAGCACCAGATATAGCTTTTCCACGAATAAATAATATAAGTTTTTGATTATTACCTCCTTCATTAACACTTTTATTAGCTAGTAGAATAGTTGAAAGAGGGGCCGGAACTGGTTGAACAGTCTATCCACCTTTATCTGCTGGTATTGCTCATGCAGGAGCTTCAGTTGACTTAACTATTTTCTCTCTTCATTTAGCAGGAGTTTCATCAATCCTTGGAGCTGTAAATTTTATCACTACAACTATCAATATACGAGCTCCTGGAATATCATTAGATCAAACACCACTTTTCGTTTGAGCTGTAGCTATCACAGCCCTTCTTCTTCTCTTATCACTTCCTGTTTTAGCAGGAGCAATTACTATACTACTAACAGATCGAAATTTAAATACATCATTTTTCGATCCTGCTGGTGGTGGTGATCCTATTTTATATCAACACCTATTTTGATTCTTTGGTCATCCAGAAGTTTATATTTTAATCCTACCTGGATTTGGAATAATTTCCCATATTATTAGTCAAGAAAGTGGGAAAAAGGAAGCCTTTGGAACATTAGGTATAATTTATGCTATACTTGCAATTGGTTTATTAGGATTTGTAGTCTGAGCTCATCATATATTTACTGTAGGAATAGATGTTGATACACGAGCTTATTTTACATCTGCTACTATAATTATTGCTGTCCCAACAGGAATTAAAATTTTTAGCTGATTAGCTACTCTTCATGGAACTCAATTAAATTATAGACCTTCATTATTATGAGCCTTAGGGTTTGTATTCCTATTTACAATTGGAGGTTTGACTGGAGTAGTTCTAGCTAATTCATCTATTGATATTATTTTACATGATACTTATTATGTAGTTGCACATTTCCATTATGTTCTTTCTATAGGAGCTGTATTTGCAATTATAGCAGGATTTATTCAATGATATTCTTTATTTACTGGATTAACAATAAACCCAAAATGACTCAAAATTCAATTTGTTACAATATTTATTGGAGTGAATTTAACATTTTTCCCACAACACTTTTTAGGGTTAGCAGGGATACCTCGTCGATATTCAGATTATCCAGATGTTTATGTTTCATGAAATATTATATCAAGATTAGGCTCAACCATTTCATTTATTGGAATTTTATTTTTAATTTTCATTATTTGAGAAAGAATAATTACAAACCGTACAGTTTTATATCCTTTAAGTATAGTAAGTTCATTAGAATGATATCAAAATATTCCCCCAGCAGAACATAGCTATGCAGAACTTCCTATATTAAGAAACTTCTAATATGGCAGATAAGTGCTATGGATTTAAGCTCCATCTATGAAGATTAATCTTTTATTAGAACTAAATGGCAACATGAGCTAATCTTAACTTACAAAATAGATCATCCCCGTTAATAGAACAATTAACATTTTTTCATGATCATACTTTATTAATTTTAATAATTATTACAGTTTTAGTAGCTTATATTATAATTTCACTATTTTTTAACAATAATATTCATCGTTATTTACTTGAAGGACAAACCATTGAAGTAATCTGAACTATTCTTCCAGCTGTTACATTAATTTTCATTGCACTTCCTTCCCTTCGACTTTTATATTTACTTGATGAAACTTTAGACCCTCTTGTTACAATTAAAACAATTGGTCATCAATGATACTGAAGTTATGAATATATAGATTTTATTAATCCAATAGAATTTGATTCTTATATAGTTCCATATAATGAATTATCAATTGATGGATTTCGTTTATTAGATGTAGACAATCGAACAGTTCTTCCTATAAATACTCAAGTCCGTGTATTAGTAACTGCTGCTGATGTTTTACACTCATGAACTGTACCAGCATTAGGCACAAAAGTTGATGCAACACCTGGGCGACTAAATCAAATTAGATTTTTTCTCAATCGTCCAGGATTATTTTATGGTCAATGCTCTGAAATTTGTGGGGCCAATCATAGCTTTATACCAATTGTAATTGAAAGAGCAAATACAAAAAATTTCATTTCTTGAGCATTATCTAATATAAGAAACAATTCATCAAATGACTGAAAGTAAGTAATGGTCTCTTAAACCATATAATAGTAATTAACGATTACTTTTGGTGAGAGAATTAGTTAAAAAATAACATTAATATGTCATATTAAAATTATTATATTATAATATTCTCTAATTCCTCAAATAGCCCCTATTAGATGATTAATTTTATTTATTATGTTTTCTATTACACTTATATTATTTGCTACAATAAACTATTTTATAACCTTAAATAAAACTTTTCATACAAAAGAAGATTCAAAATTAATTATTAAATCATTAGACTGAAAATGATAACAAATTTATTCTCTGTATTTGATCCCTCTACTAGAATTTTTAATATTTCATTAAATTGAATAAGTACTTTTATAGGAATAATAATAATTCCTTTAAGATTCTGATTAATACCATCTCGATATATTATTATCTGAAATAATATCATAATAACATTACATAAAGAGTTCAAAATTTTAATTGGTCCCTCTGGATTTCCAGGAAGAACATTTATTTTTGTCTCATTATTTTCATTAATTTTATTTAATAATTTCTTAGGATTATTCCCTTATGTTTTTACTAGATCAAGTCATTTAGTAATAACTTTAACTCTTGCATTACCATTATGATTAAGATTTATAGTATATGGATGAATTAATCATACTCAACATATGTTTGCTCATCTAGTCCCTCAAGGAACTCCGCCAGTTCTTATACCATTTATAGTTTGTATTGAAACTATTAGAAATATTATCCGACCAGGAACTTTAGCCGTTCGGTTAGCTGCAAATATAATTGCAGGCCACTTACTTCTTACTCTTCTAGGAAATACAGGCCCTTCACTTTCATTATCAATTTTATCTATTTTAGTGATTGCTCAAATTGCTCTTTTAACACTAGAAGCTGCTGTTGCTATAATTCAATCTTATGTATTTGCTGTTCTTTCAACACTTTATTCTAGAGAAGTAAACTAATGACAATTCATGCAAATCATCCTTATCATCTCGTAAATCCAAGTCCTTGACCTTTAACAGGAGCAATTGGAGCATTAGTTACTGTTGCAGGATTAGTTAAATGATTCCATCAATATAATAATTCCCTTCTTATACTAGGAACTATAATTACTATTATAACCATAATTCAATGATGACGAGATATTACACGAGAAGGAACCTATCAAGGACTTCATACTCTTCCTGTTAATTTCGGATTACGATGAGGAATAATTTTATTTATTATTTCTGAAGTATTTTTTTTTATTTCATTTTTCTGGGCTTTTTTTCATAGAAGTTTATCACCAGCAATTGAATTAGGAGCTCTTTGACCTCCAACAGGAATTCAACCATTTAATCCCTTTCAAATTCCATTACTTAATACAGCAATTTTATTAGCTTCAGGAGTTACAGTTACATGAGCTCATCATATATTAATAGAAGGAAATTATAGACAGGCAACTCAAGGGCTATTCTTCACAGTTTTATTAGGAATATATTTCACTATCCTTCAAGCTTATGAATATATTGAAGCACCTTTCACAATTGCAGATGCAGTTTATGGATCAACATTTTTTGTAGCAACTGGATTCCATGGTCTTCATGTCATTATTGGAACAACATTTCTTTTAACATGCTTACTTCGACATGTTATATTTCACTTTTCCCCAAATCATCACTTTGGATTTGAAGCAGCAGCTTGATATTGACATTTTGTAGATGTAGTCTGATTATTTCTTTACATTTCAATTTACTGATGAGGTAGATATTTATTTAGTATATTAGTACACTTGACTTCCAATCAAAAAGATTGAAACATTCAAAATAAATAATTATAATCATTTATATTACATCATGTATTATTATTACATTATCAGTTTTAGTTATAATAATTGCTTCAATTCTATCTAAAAAATCTATTAATGATCGAGAAAAAAGCTCCCCATTTGAATGTGGATTTGATCCAAAAAGATCTGCCCGACTTCCATTCTCATTACGATTTTTTTTAATTGCTGTAATTTTCCTTATTTTTGATGTAGAAATTGCACTTTTACTCCCCATTATTATTATTATTCACTGATCAAATATTTTCACATGAAGCATTGTAAGAATATTTTTTTTATTTATTCTTCTAGCAGGTCTTTTTCATGAATGAAATCAAGGAGCACTTGAATGAGCAAATTAGGGCTGTAGTTAATTATAACATTTGATTTGCATTCAAAAAGTATTGAAACCAATCTGCCTTATAAATAAGAAGCGATTATTGCATTCAGTTTCGACCTGACATTTAGGTGTACTTACACCCTTATTTAATTGAAACCAAATAGAGGTATATTACTGTTAATAATACCAATGAAATTTATTTCCAATTAAAGAAATGAAAGTTTAAGAAAAAGCTGCTAACTTTTATCTTTAATGGTTAAATTCCATTTACATTTCTACTTATATAGTTTATTCTTAAAACATTACATTTTCACTGTAAAAATAATATATGATATTTTTAAGTACTTACTTAATTTAATTCATTATATCTAAGGATATATTATCACCTTAACAGCTTCAATGTCAAGCTCTTTATTAAGCTACTTAGATTATAAAATTAAAGCAAATAAAACCAATACTCATAATATAAATCTAATTAAATAAACCTTTAAATCATTTATTTGTCACCATTGTCTTATTACTGAATATTCTAAGGAAGTTTCATAAATTTTTTGACCTCCAAAATCTTCTCTTCATCCCTGATCAAAAGTCTTAAAAACAAAATTACCTAGTATTAAAGGAATCTTATTTATACCATATGTAGAAATAAAAGGCATAAATCATATTGAACCTAAAAATCTTGATATTAAATATATTTTTAAAGCCTTTAAATCATAAGATAATGAAAACTTTGATAATTCATATCCTAATCATCCTCCAACTAATCTAACAAATAAAGTTAACATTTTCAATTCAAAAGGTAAACAAATTATTTCTGGTGTAGGAAATAACACTCAACTTATTATACTTCCACCTATTACAGCTATAATTATTAAAGTAATCATACCTCGTAGTATAATTCAACCCTCATCATTTAAGGGATGTAATGAATACAAATTAAAATCCCCAGTTATAGAATAATAAGTTAAACGTAAAGAATAACAAACTGTTAATCCAGTAGAAAAAAAATATAAAAAAAAACTTACCATATTTAATCTAGACATTCTTACAATCTCCAAAATTAAATCCTTAGAATAAAATCCAGCCAAAAATGGTATTCCACATAAAGCTAAATTAGAAACATTAAAACATGCCGAAGTTAATGGTATATGTTTCACTAAACCTCCTATAGAACGAATATCTTGAGAGTTCCTTAAATTATGAATAATAGCTCCTGCACATATAAATAATAAAGCCTTAAATAAAGCATGAGTTAATAAATGAAAAAAAGCTAATTTATAATAACCTATAGCCAAAATACTTATTATTAATCCTAATTGACTTAAAGTAGATAATGCAATAATTTTTTTTAAATCAAATTCATAATTTGCTCCCAACCCAGCTATAAATATTGTTAAACCTCCTATTAACAATAAAAATCTTCCTAAATAATTATTAACAATAATTGCATTAAAACGAATTAACAAATAAACTCCAGCAGTTACTAAAGTAGAAGAATGTACTAATGCTGAAACAGGAGTAGGAGCAGCTATTGCGGCAGGCAATCAAGAAGAAAACGGAATTTGGGCTCTTTTTGTTATAGCCGCTAACAATACTAATCTACCAATCAATAATATTTCAACTGAATTTGATATAACATCCAAATAATAAATATAATTTCATCTACCAAAATTCAATATTCATGCAATTGCTATTAATAAAGCAACATCACCAATACGATTAGATAAAGCAGTTAATATACCAGCATTATATGATTTAACATTTTGGTAATAAATTACTAATAAATAAGATACTAATCCTAACCCGTCTCATCCAAGTAAAATTCTAATTAAATTAGGACTAATAATTAAAAATATTATAGATAATACAAATATTAAAACCAAAATAATAAAACGATTAATTGTTAAATCTCCTCCCATATATTCATCTCTATAAAAAATAACTAAAGAAGAAATAAATAATACAAATCTTATAAATAATAAAGACATTCAATCAAATAAAAATGTTATAACAATTGAATTAGAATTTAATGTAATTACTTCCCATTCAATAAAATAAACTAAATCTTCCATGATAAAATAAAACCCAAATAATATTAAAAACAAACTTAATATAAATAAAACAATAAAACTTAATAAACACACAGATAATGATCACAACATAATCTAAGATGAATGATTCATATCATTGACACCACAAATCAATATTTTAATTAAACTACTTAAATATAATCATAATATACAAACTTCACCCTTTAAAATTAATAAATTTAAAGGAAATCAATGTAAAAATAATAATAAATATTCACGTAAATAACCTATTGAACATGAATAAATTCCTGCATAAATCATTCCATGTTGACTATAAGAATATAAATAAAGTGTATAAGCTGCACTAAAAAAAGACATTAACATTAACATAAATATTGAAATTCAAGTTCAAGCAACAATTCTATTCAATAATCTAATTTCACCTAGTAAATTCAAAGAAGGAGGAGCTGCTATATTAGATGATCTTAATAAAAATCATCATAAAGCTATTCTTGGTATAAAATTTATTAAACCCTTATTAACTAATAATCTTCGTCTACCTAATCGTTCATAAGAAATATTAGCCAAACAAAATAAGCCTGATGAACATAAACCATGAGCAATCATTAATGTGAAAGCCCCACAAAATCCTCAATTAGTTAAAGTTATTAAACCACCTAAAACAATACCTATATGAGCTACAGAAGAATAAGCAATTAAAGATTTTAAATCAGTTTGTCGTAAACAAACCAAACTCACCAATACACCTCCTACTAATCTAATACCTACTCTTACAAAATTATACTTTAACCCAACTAAAGTTAAAATCCTATATATTCGTAAAAGACCATATCCCCCTAATTTTAATAAAACTCCAGCCAAAATCATTGATCCAGACACAGGTGCTTCCACATGAGCTTTAGGTAACCAAAGATGAACTAAAAATATAGGTATTTTAACTAAAAACGCAATAATTAAACATATATAAATAAGAATTCCATCAATACTTAAATTCATTAAATAAGGAATAAATAATCTATTATTTATATAATAAAGGTTAAATAAACCAACTAATAAAGGTAAAGAAGCCAATAAAGTATAAAATAATAAATATACTCCTGCTTGAAGACGTTCAGGTTGATATCCTCACCCCAAAATTAATAACAAAGTAGGAATTAAACTACCCTCAAAAAATAAATAAAAAGAAAATAATCTTAATCTTCTAAATGTACAATATAATATAAGTATTAAAAAAATAACTATAAAACAAAATATTATCTCATAATAACAATTCCGATAAACTCTTTCTCTAGCTGTAATCATCAATCCACAAATTCAAAATCTTAATAAAATTAACCCATAAGAAATAATATCACAACCAAATAGTCTACCTAATATACCAAAATCAAAAATTATAATACAATTAAATATAAATATAAAAGCTATTAAATATAATATTGACTGAACCATTCATCAATAACTCCTAATAAAACATAGAGGGATCAAACATCCTAATATAAAAATAAATTTTAACATTGAAGAACTATAAAAGATTGAAAAAAATCATTACCATGAGTACGAATTATTGAAACCAAGATAGATAAACCTAATGCTCCTTCACAAACCGAAAAAGTTAAAAATACTATACTAAAAAAAAATTCATAATTAAATATATTTAAATAATTAAATAACATAAAAAATACAACTAATACTAAAAATTCTAAACTTAATAAAGTTGCCAATAAATGTTTACGCTTAGAACAAAAAACTCATATTCCACAAATAAATATAAAAATTATACTAAATCAATACATTAATATTATCATTAGTTTTTATAGTTTACATAAAACATTGGTCTTGTAAACCAAAATAAAGAATTTTTCTTTAAAAACTCAGAAGAAAAATTATATTTCTTATCATTAATCCCCAAAATTAATATTTTTTATTAAACTATCTTCTGAATTTTAATAATTTCATTCATAATATCAAATTTAATAACAGCAATCATTTTCACTCAATTAAATCATCCATTAGCTATAACCCTTCTAATTTTAATTCAAACTCTATTAATCTGTTTAATCACTGGTATAATTTCACAAAGATTCTGATTTTCTTATATTTTATTCCTAGTTTTTCTTGGAGGTATACTAGTCTTATTTATTTACATTACAGCTTTAGCCTCTAATGAAATATTTAATATTCCAACTAAATTTTTATTAATCACAACTTTTGTCTTAAGAACATTTATTATAATTTTTATATTTATTGACAAATCTTCCACTTCCATTATATTATCAAATTTAGATATAATTACTATAATTAATAACATAAATTTATTAAACAATGACTCAACACTTTCCTTAACAAAATTATATAATAAACCGACAGATTTCATCACATTATTACTTGTAATATATTTATTTCTAACATTAATTGCAATTGTAACAATTACTAATATCTTTCAAGGACCCCTCCGTCAAAAAAACTAATGAATAAACCTTTACGAATTAGACATCCATTATTCAAAATTGCCAATAATGCATTAGTTGATTTACCAACCCCTTCAAATATTTCATCATGATGAAATTTTGGTTCACTATTAGGTCTATGCTTAATTATACAAATTGCGACAGGACTCTTTCTAGCAATACATTTTACAGCACATATTGATTTAGCTTTTAATAGAGTTGATCATATCTGCCGTGATGTTAACTATGGATGATTTTTACGAACTATTCATGCTAATGGAGCCTCGTTTTTTTTTATTTGTTTATATTTACATATTGGCCGAGGAATATACTATGGTTCATATAACTTTTTTCACACTTGAATAGTAGGTGTAATTATTTTATTTCTAGTTATAGCAACAGCTTTTATAGGATATGTTTTACCATGAGGACAAATATCCTTTTGAGGAGCAACAGTTATTACCAATTTACTTTCTGCGATTCCATACTTAGGTACAGATCTTGTACAATGAGTATGAGGAGGATTTGCTGTGGATAATGCTACTTTAACACGATTTTTCACATTCCATTTTGTTCTTCCATTTATTGTAACAGCTGCTACTATAATTCACCTTTTATTCTTACATCAAACAGGATCTAATAACCCTTTAGGACTTAATAGTGACATTGATAAAATTCCATTCCACCCATATTTCACCTTTAAAGACATTATTGGATTTACCATCTTAATTATAATATTAACTTTATTAACTCTATTAGATCCTTATTTATTAGGTGACCCAGATAATTTTATCCCAGCAAATCCATTAGTAACACCTGTTCATATTCAACCAGAATGATACTTTTTATTTGCATATGCTATTCTTCGTTCAATTCCTAATAAATTAGGAGGTGTAATTGCATTAGTAATATCAATTGCCATTTTAATAATCCTTCCATTTTTTAACAAAAATAGATTCCGTGGAACTCAATTCTACCCAATTAATCAATTCTTATTTTGATTAATAACATCTATCGTAATCTTATTAACATGAATTGGAGCTCGACCTGTAGAAGATCCATATATTATTACTGGACAAATTTTAACAGTCCTTTATTTCTCTTATTATTTAATTAATCCAATAATACTTAGATTATGAGATAAATTAATTAAATAAAACAATAACCTTAGTTATTAAGCTTAAGTAAGCATATGTTTTGAAAACATAAAATAGAGGTTTAATTCCCCTATTAACTTATACTAATATAAGTACATCTATAACAGATATGATAAAAATAAAATCCTTAATCCAACAAAAAAAAACAAATAATTTAAAGATAAAGGTAAAAAACTTTTTCAAGCCAAATATATTAATTTATCATACCGAAACCGAGGTAAAGTTCCACGCACTCAAATAAATATAAAAGAAACAAAAGTCAATTTAACAAAAAATATAAAAGAATAAACATCACACCCTAAAAAAATTACACAAAATAATATTCTTATAAATAAAATTCTAGCATATTCTGCTAAAAAAATTAATGCAAAACCTCCTCTTCTGTATTCAACATTAAATCCTGAAACTAATTCAGATTCACCTTCAGCAAAATCAAATGGAGTACGATTTGTTTCAGCCAAACATGAAGCAAATCAAGATAAACCTAAAGGGAAAGTAATTATAATAAATCAAATATTATTTTGATATATCAAAAATATCCCTAATCTATATCCATCAACTAAAAAAATAAAAGAAAATAAAATTAATGCTAATCTTACTTCATAAGAAATAGTCTGTGCAACTGCCCGTAATCCACCTAATAGCGCATAATTAGAATTAGAAGATCAACCAGCAATTATTACAGTGTATACTCCTATACTTGTACAGCATAAAAAAAATAATAATCCATAATTAAAAGAAAACAAAGAAGTTAAATAAGGATAAATAATTCAAACCAATAATGCTAGAAATAATCTAATAATAGGAGAAAAATAATATAAAAAATAATTAGATAAACTAGGATAAGTTTGTTCTTTAGTAAATAATTTAATTGCATCAGCAAAAGGCTGAGGAATCCCAACAAATCCAACTTTATTAGGACCTTTTCGAATTTGAATATATCCTAATACTTTACGCTCTAATAATGTTAAAAAAGCCACACCAATTAAAACACAAATAATTAACAAAATTAATCTAATAAATCTTAATAATAAATCCACACTACTCAATACTATTTATGATATAATTATCACATTCATGAATTCTAAATTCATTGCACTTATCTGCCAAAATAGTATTAATATTCAACTCAAAAAAAATTTTTACAATATCCGGTCCTTTCGTACTAAAATATAATATCTATTTAAGGATAGAAACCAACCTGGCTCACGCCGGTCTGAACTCAGATCATGTAAGGATTTAAAGGTCGAACAGACCTATATAATAAACTTCTACACCTATTTATATCCTTAATCCAACATCGAGGTCGCAATCTTTTTTGTTGATAAGAACTCTCAAAAAAAATTACGCTGTTATCCCTAAGGTAACTTAATCTTATAATCACTATAATGGATCAATTAACCATAAATTAATGTTATTAATTTAAAGAGTTTATTAAATCTTCAAGTCACCCCAACCAAATATAAATTTAATAAAATCAAATTAAACATTTAAAAACAATTTTACAAATAAATATAAAGCTCTATAGGGTCTTCTCGTCCTATAAAATTATCTTAGCCTTTTAACTAAAAAGTTAAATTCTAAATTTCAACATGAGACAGTTAATACTTCGTCAAACCATTCATTCCAGCCCTCAATTAAAAGACTAATGATTATGCTACCTTTGCACGGTCAAAATACCGCGGCCCTTCAAATTATTCAGTGGGCAGGCCAGACCTTTTATTAAATCAAAAGGACATGTTTTTGATAAACAGGCGAGTATTAATTTTGCCTAATTCCTTAAAATAAATTATCAATAATTATATTATAATACCTATAACTTATACTAATTTAATCATTATTAAAAATTATCTGATATTTTTAAAATCATCCTAATAAACTAATTAAAAATATTATAAAATAAACTTCTTATATTAATAAATTATAACATATTCATATAGAAAGCTAATTTAAAGCCTACTCTTTAACAAAAAAATAACATTTTATAAATTATAATTCTGAGCTCATCCCCAAAATTACTATTATTAATTTATAAATAATATTATCAACTATACTATTTACATAAAAAATAACTGAATTAAATTCAATTCTTAGGAAACCAGATACCTTAAAAAACGAATAACTTATCATTACCAACATTACATTATTAATAAATATAATACATTAACTAAAATATAACATTAACTCTTCTTAAATCGGGAATATTAAATTTATAATAAATTATAAATTAACCCTGATACACAAGGTACAATAAAAAATTACTTTTTACTAATCAAAATTTCAAATTATTTCATAAGTCTTTCACAATACTAATATACTATCAAATATAAATTTTTTCTATAAATTATACTAAAACATAAAATACTAAAATTACTTTTATTTAAATATCAAATAATAAATACTCTATTAATAAATATATTATCAAAATAATTCGAATTGCACGAAATCTATTTCAGTGTAAATGAAATACTTTACTTTAAAGTTTATTTTGAATCATTCTAGGTACACTTTCCAGTACACCTACTATGTTACGACTTATCTCATTTTCTAACGAGAGCGACGGGCGATGTGTACATGTTCTAGAGCTACAATCAAATTACCAGTAAATAAAATTACTATCAAATCCACCTTCAATAATTTTTATAAAAATTTATATCCATATAAATAATCTTATTGTAATCCATCTCTTCTTAATCATAAACTGCACCTTGACCTGACATATAATCTAATCAATTTTAAGAAAATTTTAATTCTACAAAAATAATCTGATGACGGCGATATACAAGCTGAAATTACAAAATTAAGTTTTAATTACTCGTGAACTATCGATTACAGGACAGATTCCTCTGAATAGACTAAAACACCGCCAAATTCTTTGAGTTTAAAGAACCTAACTGATACTACTCAAGTTAATAATTAACACTTTAAATAATAGGGTATCTAATCCTAGTTTTAAATTAAAGTTTCAAAGTCTCTTATAATAAAACGAACTTAATAAAAATTAAAATTTTACCTAAAAAATTTAAATATTAGATTCAAATAATACAAATAACTATAAACTAATAATATTCACTTATATCCTCCGTGTAACCGCGGCAGCTGGCACGACTTTTGCCGATATCATCATAAATTGCTAATTCCAAATCACTTTGATTAATAATATCAAATACTGCTACATAAATCATTTAGATAAAATTCACAAAAATTTACATGTAAAACAATCATCAAATAAATTTTTTAGCCAGAATAAAACTAATTACTAAATACATGGATAAACTACGGAACAAATATATTAAATAACATAAAATAAAACATATCATCAAATTACTAAAACAATATATATAATGAACCTTGAATTGTCTATTTAACTATATATAAAACAAATTTATTATTAATAAATATTCTTTAATAGAAAATAAATTATATTCCAATAAATTTATTATATATTAAGCATTTCTTTTTCTTTTTAGTAACGACTTATAAATGGAAAGACCACGCTAATATAGCAATTATTATCCTCGTAAAGAGTACATTAATAATTAAATATGCTTATATATATTAATAAATTTATTATATATCAATATATGTATTATTAAAAGACTATTTAACTATATATAAAACAAATTTATTATTAATAAATATTCTTTAATAGAAAATAAATTATATTCCAATAAATTTATTATATATTAAGCATTTCTTTTTCTTTTTAGTAACGACTTATAAATGGAAAGACCACGCTAATATAGCAATTATTATCCTCGTAAAGAGTACATTAATAATTAAATATGCTTATATATATTAATAAATTTATTATATATCAATATATGTATTATTAAAAGACTATTTAACTATATATAAAACAAATTTATTATTAATAAATATTCTTTAATAGAAAATAAATTATATTCCAATAAATTTATTATATATTAAGCATTTCTTTTTCTTCTTAGTAACGACTTATAAATGGAAAGACCACGCTAATATAGCAATTATTATCCTCGTAAAGAATATTGATTATACTATTAAATTGAAAATTTTATAAAATAAATTTATTATTAAACGAATTATGATCTTATAACACTAAAAACTACTAATGTACTATTTTAAGTATAATATTTAAATATATATCTCCCAAATAATCCATTATATAATTTCTATCTTTTTTTAGCCAAAAAAAAAAAAAAAGATAAAAATATAAAAATACAATTCATTTATTTAATACTTGTTCCGTGTCTTTACCTTGTTACATTAAAATGTAAGAAAGTAACTTTAATTATTAATAAAATTTCCCAATAAAGTGCCTGATTAAAGGATTATCGTGATAGGATAAATCAAGTATTTCTATACCTTTATTATATTTAATAGAATTAAACTATTTCCAAAAGTATCAAAAACTTAAGTGCCTCTTACACTAAAATATAAAAAGATAAGCTAATTAAGCTTATGGGTTCATATCCCATCTATAGAAGAAATCTTCTTCTTTTTAATGTTCAATAATCCTACTAAAATTTTATTTTTTTCAACTTTAATTGGAGGAACATTAATTTCAATCTCTTCAAATTCTTGATTAAGAGCCTGGATAGGTCTTGAAATTAACTTATTGTCATTTATTCCACTTATAACAAATTCAAAAAATATTTTATCTACTGAAGCTTCTTTAAAGTATTTTCTTATTCAAGCTCTTGCTTCAACCACATTATTATTTACTATTATTTTAATACATCTTTCTTATGACATGAGAATTATAATAAGTCATGAAATATTCATAATCCTAATTAGATCATCCTTGCTATTAAAAATGGGAGCCGCTCCTTTTCATTTTTGATTTCCAGGAACTATAGAAGGTTTAAATTGAATAAATTGTTTAACTTTAATAACATGACAAAAAATTGCTCCTCTAGTACTTTTATCATATACTATTTCAATTAATTTTTTTTCTGCATTCATTATCATTTCATCAGTTGTAATAGGATCTTTAGGAGGATTAAATCAGACCTCATTACGTAAGTTAATAGCTTATTCATCTATTAATCATTTAGGTTGAATAATTGCTGCCATAACAACTGGTGAAAACTTATGGGAACTGTATTTTTTAATTTATACATTTCTTAGATTTTCATTAGTTTTCTTATTTTATACTTTTAATACATTTCATGTAAACCAAATATTTTTAATTATAAATAAAAATATAACAATAAAGTTTTGCTTGTTTACTTTACTTCTATCCTTAGGAGGATTACCTCCATTTATTGGATTTCTTCCTAAATGAATTATTATTCAATCAATAGTTGAATTAAATTTAATATTTATTATTACAATTATAGTAGTAATAACTTTAATTACATTATTTTATTATTTACGATTGAGCTTTTCAGCTTTTATTATATCATATACTGAAATAAAATGAGTTTCATTTGAAAATTACAGGAATTCTTCTTCATCATTAATTATGTCTCTTTCTATTATATCCATAACAGGCTTAATATTATGTTCAATTTTATTTAACTTCCTTTAATAAAGGTTTTAAGTTAAATAAACTAATAGCCTTCAAAGCTATAAATAGGATTAAAAAAATTTTAAGCCTTAGTAATATGATTACTCCTCTAGAATTGCAGTCTAACATCATATAATGACTATAAAGCTTTGGCAGAAGAGAAATATCTCATAAATAAATTTACAGTTTATCACCTATATCAGCC